CGACGGTTTAGGCAAGCTGAAGGAAGTGGGTCAAATGCCATTTCTATAGTATAGGATTCAGTGTTCAAGGGCTCAGTAGGTAAGCAGAGTCGGTTTGTTAGCGCCTTCCGGAGTTTTCTAGTCTTCTCTCCGTCCCGATTGCCGCTAGTCAGTAGCTCGCTTCCGGAGAAACTACATTCAACAGGAGAAACGAAACTTTGAATAGAAAATAGAAGGATCAGTGCCCGTAGCAGTCCTGGAGTTAGGTTATGATGGTCGTGATGAGCTCTACTAGAAAGAAAATCTCTTCTATTCATAGAGGAAGTGCTATCTAAGGGGCTTCTAAGCCCAGCCCTTGAATTCCGTTCCGTAGTTCAGTCCGGAACTCCAGATGTGTAAGTAGCGGCCAAGCGGCTCTGTCCTTTTCAAAGAGGTTATCCTTCTCTGTCCCCGCTTGTTAGTGTTATAGGATAGCTCCCCATTCAAGTAAGTCATTTTCCCGCGGAGAGAAGTAACCTTTGGATTCTTAAGTAGGAGGGCAGGGAGGAAAGCACGATAGGAGGCATGTACTCTTCAAGGGTGACCGGAAAGCGTGGAGGTTGTTCGAGTAGCTCGTCTGGCACTCCCTAGGACCCTCCGGCTTTTTATGTTTTATCTTCTTCCCTCTCTGGATTGGGTCTTCCCCTGTGGGACGGAGGAATCCAAGTGCCCGACAGGTTGATCTCTTACTAAAAGGTAGGCCATAGTTGCGCTAGGCTAAGCTGGGCTTCCTATCTAAAGTAGGAGTTGAGTGATCGCCCATGTGTTAATAAGGGCAGAGCTTCCTCGCTTTCCCTTTTTGGATGTCTAAAAGGTGGAAGTCACAAACGAATCCTCTGAATTAGCGGCTGATGAAGAGTTCCCTAGCTGGACGGTTTTGCACCGAGAATGAATGAATGAAATAGTGGAGTCTTAATAAGGATCGAACACCCGATTCCTATAACAAACGATTATATGAAAAGAGGTTGGTGACAAACTAATAGTAATCGCATTTTGGGGAATCTTTCTTCCGGTGAAGCGCCTTGGAATCTCGTTGACAAGCATGATAATGGGTACATTCGACCTCTTGTGAAATCGGTCGTTCAAGCTCTTTCCTACCCTTTTTTCATTTTGATTTCACTTACCGGGCCGGGCTGACCTCTTGAATGGCAACAAACGATTCTGCCATTCCTGGCTAAGTATGAAAAGATTAACTCTTTCTTAATGGAAGGAGAAGTTCCCCGTGCTTTCCGAATCCTGGGAGGTATGGCTGAGTGGTTTAAGGCATTGGTTTGCTAAATCGACATGCAAGAATCCTTTCTTTAAAGATTGGGTTGGTTAACCTTCCTTCCCTAGGGGTTTAGTTTGTTGAAGTCAATAAGGGCTAAGGTCTCCCGCTCCTATCGCCCGAGCAATAGACAATGAAGAAGTGGTTCTTCCCTTTTTCCTATGAGCTAGCGCTAGAGTCTTAGTAGGACGACTGCTCTTAGAGTATCGGCCTTTTGTTACAATAAATAGGATTTAGTCGGGGCACAGAAGAGTACGTATTTCTATATGCCCAATAATGGCTCTCTCCCCGAGGGGCCTCTCAATAGAAGTCAGAGCGGCTGCACAAATATGCATATGAAATAGAATTTAGTAAGAGAAAGGTCCGCCCACCTCTGATCCAAGCTTAGCTCCCAAGTCGGGATTTATTCCTAAACCTAAAGTGAGGACTTTGCCCCGTATAGGCAGATGGGTATAAAGTGGGTCACTCTGCCAAGATTCAATCTTTCCCCCGATCTTTCTTTTCTTTGAGTCAGTCCGCCCTAGGGTGCAGCTCTGTTCCCTACTTCTTGTATAAGAGAGTCGTGCTTCTCTTCCTCTTTATTCCACAGGTCTCTCGAGCCTGCAGGTTGCTGCTATCCCCCGAAGAGAATAGACGAAGAGGTTCTTCCCATTATGGAATGCAAGAGAAAAAGCGGAAATACCAGTTAAGAGAAGGGTCAGCTCCGCTTGGATGAGCTGACCTAAGAGGTGGTGCATTTCTGAGTCACTGAGGAACCAAGTCTATCCCCGAGTTGCCAACCCTGTTGTTTACTTGAATTGCCTCGTGGATGTCAACCCAGGTCTTGTTTTGTCCAATCGAGTGGGTATTGGTGTTGCCCCCTTAAGGTCTAAGTTAGTCTGCTTATTCTCATTATTAAATATTAAATGGAGCAGGTCAGAAGGCTGGGGAGCGTGAAAGCTACTTAGTAAAGGGATCACCCTTTGAAAGCAGCTCTAGAAGAAGGAAGACTTCTCTTTCCTCCAGCTTTAGTTTTAGTTTTAACGGTCTCTTTCTCTTAGGAGCGGCAAAAGCAATAAAGATCTTAATGGAAAACTACTAAAGATTATCCTCCCCTAAGATAAGGTAGGTTAAGGGGTAGGAACAACGTGCTGCTTGTAGCGTAGGCTAATCGATCCACTATCCTCCGCTACTGGGCGACTGCCCCTCCCTAAACTGGACCTGGGCTTCCCCCAAGCTGCACTACGTAGCCTTTTTTTTTGTTTGGACAGAAAGTCAGTCGAGCACTCTCACGCCCACCCATTAATAAAGAATAAACCCCGAGCCGAGGTACGTACACTAGAAAAGAAAGAGGGACCTATGCGTGCGAGTCCACCAATTCTTGTGTAAGAGACTAGTCGGCTATTGTTCCTAAAGGAAAGAGTAGCGTGCCCTACTAATACTAATATAGTAAGAGAAGCGGGTGCTCTTCCCTCACTAGGGTTCTACTGACCGAGGGCGAGTAGCTTCCCGTCCTTGCTTGTCTCTTAGTTTGCTAAAGTCAAGGTTCTTTTGCTCTCCGTTTCGTCGAGTGTGATAAAGTGAGGAAAGCCGAGGAAAGAAGAAAAGCCTTCCCTCGATCGCGGTTCGCAGATCTTCCTCAAGGCAAGGGTAGCGTCTCATTATTCGCAATAATCGTTTTATGATTTTTGTAGAAGAATGCTCTCCTCTCCTCCTGAGTCAAGCGGAGGCAGCAAGACATAGGAAGTCCAGACAAGACAAGTCCTTTCCTTCTAGTGTGCTTACCTAAAGGAATCTTCTGCGCACCTTGCACTCTAATGTAGAGAAAGTAGTTTGTTCATGACAAGGAGACAGATTTGAAGATGAACCTTCACCCAAGATGTCAACCGAGTTCTTGCTTTTGGATTCAATCCTTGGTAAAGTGTTCGATCTCGTGGAGAGGTACGCCTCTAAAAGAAAAGAGAGTAGATATAGGCTCGAGAATAGGCTTGATGAACAAACAGCCGATACGGAATCTGAGCCAAAAAGCCAAGCCCTTGAACTTCACTCCTAGGCCATTCAACAAATCTGGCGCGAAAAGTAAATCCGATTTCGGTCAGATCTTCAGGAGCTTCCGAATTTTTAGGTTAGTTAGGCGCCTGGCCGAAGGTTGAAAGAATGATTCGGGGTCAGAGGAAGGGGGCAGCATTCAACCTTTCCTCTATCAAAGAAGACTAACCCTTTGATTTTATTCAATGGTGGTTTCTACAAGAGATTCAACGACAAGGGGGGCTATTAGTAGGATATGAAGCTTGAAATGGAAAGGTAAGGGTGAGAAAAAGAGGCCAAACGAGATACGCTCGAATGAGCTAGCCGACTACGAGATCAGTCCGGAATCTGAAACCCTTTGGTGTTACTGCAACCCTTTGGGGTTACTGCTGGAAACTCCTGAACATATAACTCTGCATGGTAAGAGGATATACAAGCTAAAGAAACATACGTCCTGGTCGGAAAGAAGGGAATTTAGTGCTGGTAGAGCTGCCCGGTATAAGTAGGAATCTCTCTCCAGGGCCATAGCAGCAACACCATGTAGTTACCAATTATGCTAAGCAACTTAACCGAGGAACTGGCCGAAGTCATCAACATATTAGTAACAGAACACTGATCAGCCGGGTTCTTGAAACTCCTCGTATTTAAGGAGCGACTTTCCCTCTTCTGCCTTCCGTCGCCTTAAGACAAGACTCAAAGCGGCGATCCAAGAAGTTCCCTTAATGATAGTGAACTAAGGTTTTGAAAATACTCGTCCAAAGCGTCAAGTAGGAATGATCGGTGAAATCCGCCCTCCTTGCCTTACCGACTTAAAGCAGTTAATAATATCTGTCTGCCTGCCTCAATGCTCGCTGACTTACTGGCCACGTTACTGAGTTCCTAGGAACGAGCAAGGAAGAATGCCGCTGCTGATAGATCCCGCCCAGATCAAGAGCGGGATCATTTAGAAACAAAAGAGTTAAAAGTGGTCGCTATTGCGGCCCTCGCTCTCAAGACTGTCGAAGATAGCATTGAGACTTTTCAATGAATACTTCGACTGATCTAGAAAAACAAGTTAGTTCCAGAGGCATCTTCCATTCATCTCGATTTGGGTTTTTCCGCACCATATTTTGATCTGCCTCTTCTTCGATCCGGAATTCCCAGCAAATCCTTGACTCCTCGAATACAATGGGATTTCACACCTGGCAAATCTTTCACTCTACCTCCTCTTATTAACACCATAGAATGTTCCTGCAAATTATGACCTTCGCCTGGAATGTGAGCAAATATATCATGTTGATTGCTCAAACGTACTTTGGCTATCTTACGTGGAGCTGAATTTGGTTTTTTCGGTGTTCTCGTTGAAACACGCGGGCATACTCCTTGCTTCTGGGGACATTGATCCGAAGCTCGAGTACGGTCCGTGCGCCGTTTTTCTTCTCTACCATGACGAATCAATTGATTTAATGTGGGCATCGCTCTTTCCTTTGTCCTTCCCCCCTATTTTTGCCCTATCACTAGTGATTACTCCCGATCCGAAGCACCCCTTTTCCATTCATAGAGAGATCCAATCGTCAAAATCAATAAAAAGGCCATCATGGACCAAGATCCAAACGGATCAATCTTGTTGAGAGGTACTGCCCAAGGAAAGGAAAAGGTTACTTCCGGATCAAGGATAATAAATAAAATTGAAACAAGATAAAATCGTATATCGAAACGACTTCTGGCATCACCGAAAGGTACGTACGGTGGAGGTTGGTTGATCCGGGGATGCACAAAACGAAACTGGAAACAACGAATTTCTCAGGAGCAATATTAACTACCGTCACCGACCTGTTCTTATATAATTCCATAAACACAACGCGAAGAGACTTTTCTGAATGACTTGATCGATCGTACTAGATAGACCATAAACCTTTCAAAGCTTCCGGTATTCAACTGTCCTAAAACTCCAAAGCCTTCCTTCTTTTTTTTTCTTTCAAAGGGTGCTCAAGGAGTCTATAAAGGCATAAATCGATATATGAAGCTGGGAACTTACCAATCATAACAAATAGCCTTAGGTTGTTTATTTCCTTAGAGTTTCTGTTTTTGTTCGGTTAGGCTATCTATATTTACCTGGGAGAGGCAACTCTTCTAATAGACACTGATGCTATTTTTCTACTACGATTATGTACTATTAGCTATTAGATCGACGAAATTCCTTGTTTACACGTGGCTAGGTCGCTAATTGAGAAGAACTACCGCTGAGATGTCTCAGAGAGAGAGAGGTTTGGTCCCCGTCTTTCGTGTTTAAGATGCCTTAAGTGAAGCGCAAAGTGAAAAAGGAAGTGGGAAAGCACCTTGTTTTGTTTGCCCTATCACAGAGCCATCGGTATCCCTGATAGAAAGAATCAAACGTCTAATGGTCCTGGGTACGATCATAGCTTCTGAACGTTCCCATAGTATAGTCTAGTTTGAGCACCTTTCGCTCATCCCCCCCTTGAAAGCTGAACCTCGGGCCATCATATAGCCCTTTCTCCTTTTCAGAAGTCTGTTTTCCTAACGAGCCTAGCTGCCATTTCAGAGGATGGCACCTCTTTTTCTCTTTCTTTCCTTTCTACAGCTGTTATAGTTTCCACTTCTTTCCAATAGCAGCTTGCTTGGCTTCAAAGCCTTACCTGCTCTTCGCCGCCTCCACAGAAAGATTGGTCTGGTCGATTGCTTACTTCCTTTTTGGATTAGTCTTAACTCAAATTCTCTCTAGAAAACGATACAAGAGACGGTGCAGCGCTAATTAGCTTCCGATGTCGAAACTTCTCCGGCATTGATTGAAGGTAAAGCTTTCACTTCAAGCTTTGAAGCTAAGTCCGCTATTAGGTCAAAGTCTGATAGGCTATAGGCCTTACCTACCTTAGAGAGAGGAAGTAAGGGAAGGGCGGCACTCTGCGATTCACCTGGAAGAGCTTTCTTAGCTGGAGTCAAGGACATTGCTGGGCTGGGCTTTTGGAGACTTCCTTTCTTTTAAGCTGCCACGGCGAGCTTTGGTTAAAACTAAGTGCTTCCTTATTTAGGATAATACATATAATACTAGAGGTTACTCATTCGGCAGATGAACTACAACCCCCTCGCGGGCGGGGAAGGCTTTCCAAAAGGCTCCTTCGTCACTCACCGATGTTGATGAAAGTGGGAATCCCTCTGGTCCACCCCTTCTTTCTTTGTAGATATAAGTCCACGATGTCAGTCAATTCTTGGAACCCTTTTAGCAGGTTAGCAGGAACTGGCGAAGTCTTTGGCGTCCCCCGGCGGTACTCTCTAATAAAGTCCCTCTTTTTCACATCTCCTATTTGGAACGAATGACTTATTCGCAGGATTTCTACTAAATTGGGTAATATTCAATTTCATAAAGACACGATCCAATCCTCCATTGTATAGGGCAAAAAGTGGTATTATGAGCCGGGTATCTTCTTCAAAAAGAAGAAGGGAGCCGCTTCCCGACGGCTGAGGGGACTAATCCTTGAACTAAAGACCGACACGCTATTCCATTCCGAACAAAGGAAGGATAAGGATAAGGGAGACTCATTCTCTTTCTCTCCTCGTAGCTCAGTAGCTAAGCTAAGAGTTCTTTCTATAGCTGTTGATGAGCCCAGGAGATAGAAGGTAGTTGGCTTTTGAGTTCAGCAAGAATACCGGATGACTTGCCTTCGAAGTTCTTAGTTCTTTCCTAGTGGACTGACTATAAAAGACGAGTTAGGAATTCTCTTATCTATCCATTGTAGATAGGAGTTCTCCTCTGTAGCTAGCCAATAAGGCAACTGAGGGAAAGGACAAGCAAGCTCTTAAGTCCCTGGCTGACACCACCAGCTGAACACCAACACGGGCCTCAGCGCGGTCGGTTGGCAGCTAAGGGAATTCTACGCGTTCAGGCAAAGAATTTTGGCATACAAACTTGCAAACCTGAGATCTTCCTTTCCGGTTACATTGGCTTGGCCTTTTGGCCAAGCAGATAGCACATGACAAAGAGTTTTTACACCCATGAGCTAAGGCACCACCCTTCTTTCTGACCCGGATTGGAAGAATTGTCCACATACTGAGGTTTTGGGTCTTCATGAGTAGTTCTTGTCTACGATCCCTTTAAGTTTTATCCTTTGAGCATTTTCCTGACAAAAGACTTTCCCTGGGGTTGGGACTCTTTGGACAGGACTAGTTGCTTCGATTCCACTCATGTCAGCTCATAACTTCGCTCCTCGATCGCTTTATCTTTCTAGTGATGCGGGAAGGGAATGAGAATTAGACTCCTATAAGCAGTTCGGGAGCATCGGCATCTATTTGGTATAATATAACGACCTGATCTCTTTGCTTTCGATGGCTGCTCGGGGCAAAGGGCTGAAACATGGTGGAAATGCCCTTGAGACGAGAATCCCGTTGAAATGGAAAGTACTTGGTCGAGTTGGCTTAAGCCCGAATCCATCCTTACGGAAGAAGGGTGGGATATCGGCTGCGAGAGAGAGTCCTTCTTGTTCACCTCCGCCTCCCGACGCTGCTGACCCCTACCGGGACCTTTATTTGCTACAAGACTAATAAAAATTGTATAGTTCGTTGCACTCACCCTTCGTTTCTGTTAATCATTCATGACCCCTGAATGGAAGATAAAAGACTTTACTATGCAAGTTGTCTGTCGGTCCCCGTTGGGTAATTGTTTCAACAGAGGCAAGGAGTACCACTGGACTATCCCACTAGCGATCCTACTTCAACGACATTCTCGTAATACGTAATCTTTGTATCCCGATCCTGTAGGAGTGGCAGCCGCGATCGATGAAGATCTTTATTTTTATTCTTAAAAGAAAGGGCAAGCACCGAAAGACAGGAATGATCAAAGAGAGGCCGAAAGGTGGGCATTGTCTCATATCGTGACATAGATCTAGCTGCACAGCAAACACTCCGCATATCTACCTACGTCAATCTTTCCCCTTGCTTTCATTTCTTTCACTGGAACCAGTTCCATTCTTCCTTCTCTCAATCAAACAAAGGAAGGGAATGCACCAAAAAAGAGGAATCTCCTAATATGATGTGCAAAATTAGGCATAGGCATTTCTTTTTGTATTACAACAAAAATTTTACAATAGAAAAGTAACGGAGAACGAGAAGGGACTCATGAGGGTATGAATGAATCAAGATAGTATTGATGAATAAAGGGTCGCAGACCGGTAGGCCGTTTATGCACTATAAACACTAGAAGACTGAGTAGCTGTCCATTACGTAACAGCCCATCCTGCTTCCTGCTATCGCATATCAGCTGTTAACAGAGATGCTTGCTTACATACGAGATTTTTTCTTTTTTTAAGGAGAGTCCAATGAAAGAATAAGCGAATAAGCGGGAAGATTGCATAAATTCAATTCCCGAAAGGGATCTGCGTCAAAGAAAGAGAAGAGATGCTGAAACAACTACGGGGAAAGAAGAAATAGACAAAACAATGAAAGAGACTACTGAAGTCCAGTCCGAAGAGAAGCATATGAATGACGGTCTCCCTAAAACTGTGAAAGAACAGATGTTAGATGAGCTACTAGCAGACAAAGAGAGGATGCAAGGACAACTTAACGAACTAATCACGAGCCGGATAGATGAGGCACAGACAATACTATACAAACTATACCTCAATGAGAAAGAAAGAGATGGAACAAAAGAAAGAAAAAGACTGAAAAAAGAACGCTGGAGTGAACTTTATAAAGAATATAAAGAACATGAAGGTGGGACAGATCAATGGAAAGAAGAAGGAAAATACGATCTTACTGTCAGGGATGAAACACTAAGAGATAATGGTGTACACGATACCACCACTGCACTAAAGAACAAAAATGAATTGACCAAAGAACAACTACAAGCCATAAAAGATGAAGTCAAAGCTAAACAACCTAAACTATATGACCACAAACCTTCCAAGAAAAAGAATAAAGGCAAACCATGGAAAGGAAAGAAACCGAAAGGGTTTGGAAAATAAACCAAAAGGTAAACCACCGCCTTAATGGAAAAACGAAAGGTGAGAAGTAGGAGGCGCAACACACAGGCAACAGAGGCGGGGGACAGAATGCGGGCGTAGGCAACAAAGGTGGGGAAGTTGCGCCTGGGAGGAGCTTCTTCCTTTCTTCTATTTAATATTAAATAGGTACCACCAGTTGCTCTATTAAGAGGAGTACTTAAGCTACCTTATGAATAGGTATCACTAGTAGCTCTTCTTTAAAAGAAACCCATTTTTTCTAGTCTCTTCTCTTATGAGAAAAGGAAATCCATCTGCCTACGACTTTTAAGCAACGAAGCGAGCCTATTATTAAGTATTAAGTAAGGTGGGTGAGCGAGTGGCAGTGCAGTCAGTAACGTCGACAGAGGGGCCCTCCCCCGTTAATAGTATTAACTAAGGGCTTTAGCTGAATAGAGTACCAAGGACTCTGAAACAAGGCTGGCGAGCCTACACAACTACCTTAACCAACCTGTCCTGAATTGAACCTATCTTTTCTATATGCATTTCATGTTCCATCCCAGGTGACGCAACAATCTATCAAAGAAGCAATTCGTCACAAGACATAAAATGTCAATATCAACTGTTGGACCAGATTTAGTTGGTTTGTCAATCACGAAGCTCCAGTATCGCAACCAGTTACAAACTTCGAAGTGGGACCAAGGTTCTCAGATGGACGGTACACAGCGAGGTGCTTTGTCTCAAGAAACATCGCAAGATGCCAAAACCATCTAAGGGATCAGTCCGGAGTCTGAAGCCAATGCTGCCAGGCAGGAAGAGTATAATAGGAAGATTCCCAAGTGAGACGGGGAGGAATCGCTCGCGAAAACGAATCCTTGTCGGAGTAACCGTCTATAGCGTGTTTTTGGCTTGTCAAGCCTCAGAACTTGACTTTGAATTCGATCAGTTAGATGACGTGATTTTAGGCATAGACCTGGTTTTCCTTCTGTGAGATAAGTCGACAAGTTCACTCGTTGCATCGGTCTGTCCAAGGGGCTGGATCCCAAGGCTCTTCTTAGTCTAACATGATTGTTGTAACCTCGGTGGGTTGCTGGTTGCTCATTGGATTTTGATGGAATTCAGTGACAGTCCACTCCTTAGGTCATACCAAGGTGCCCTCCCCTACCTATAGGTTCCCCGTAACGAGGGATCCCAACTAGGGGAGATCGCCGTGTCGGCATACCATAATTAGTGGAGGATCGACTCTTTGTCTAGTGAGGAAATCACGGGACAGCAAGCCGGTCACCAACGTAAATCTAAAGATTGATAACAGATTTGCACCTGCTAGCTCTGTAGATCTTAATTCTATTCTATTTTTCTATTTATCCTTGGTGGGAATTCCCCCATCTAACCTTAATGGTAATGGGACAGGGGTACTAGCAGGGAAGAGGGCGTTAAATATTAAGTAATCGATATGAATCGTTTTACAAAGCTCTTTCCTTACCTAATTCGTGTGTCGCCGCGGAGATGGCAGTTGTTCGAAGACTTTCCGGTCCTAATGGGATTCTTAAAACGAATCTTATTAGTGGCTGCTGATAGTCTTACCAAGCAAGGAGTCGTGCATAGCCGTCTACTTGTATGCGAAGGAAGTCTAGCGGCTTATGCGAAAGTCTGGTGCTTTGCATGTTGCGCTTTATCTAAAGCAATGTGCTGGCTCTTTACAATTAGCATATGGAGGAGATAAACGCCCTCCTGAGCTTCTGGCTGTCTTTCTTCTCTCTAAAATTCTCTTGGTAGCGAAGAAGGTTGATAAGTCTTTATTTGAGCCAATGACCTCACCAGTCTGTGATGCGGACCGAGCTGACGTGATGGTCAATCGCTTAAAAGCTACCTTCTTTGATAGATATCACGGTATACCCCTGGATAGATCGTATTCCCCTTTCCCTTCTTTGGGCTAACAACCAGACTGAAGGCAAGGACTAAGTCTAAGTAGCGATCTCTGCGTGCTGTGATCGAATAACTCAGTCCGGAACTATTCGCTTTATAGCTTGCCAGCTTTTACGCTTTCCTTTTTTCCTTGTTCCTACTTCCTTGGTTTTCCAAGAAGAAGGGACTTTTAGGCGTCAGATTCTTTTGCTTCTCCTAAGATATAAGGGGTTAGTCAATCCAGCGAAGAAGTCAGATGTCTACCTAGATTAGTCCACTGAAGGAAAGAAATATACTGGATTTTACCTTAGCACAGGCGCTAATAATCATTCCAGAACAGGAACTCTAACTCATCAAGAAGAAAGAAGGAGTTTATCCAGAAGTTTCAATAAACTGGCAATAGCCCAGAAGAAGAAATCTTATTAGAAGAGTAAAGAAGAAGCTAACAACGCATAAGAATTTATTAGCAGTGGCTACGTCCATCGTTTCCGCGATTTCTTCCACCAAGATACCCTCCCAATTTTGAAGAAGCCCTCAATCAGGGAAGAAAGCTATGATAGAAGAAATAGAGGCTCTAAAGAAGAACGACACTTGGGAACTGATCACGTTACCAAGAGGCAAACGTACGGTTGGCTGCAGGTGGGTATATACCCTGAAACACAAAGCGGATGGCTCTATCGAGAGGGCTCGTATTGTGGCGAAAGGTTTCACACAAACCTATAGCATCAATTATCTCGAGACGTTTGCTCCTGTGGCCAAACTAAACTCACTCAATTCCATACGAGTCATTCTGTCAGTTGCAGCTAACAGATCTTGGCCACTGCATCAGCTCGATGTCAAAAGGGCCTTTCTTCATGGAGACCTCCACCAGGGTTTCGAGCTCAGGGGGAGGAAGGGAAAGTTTGCAGGTGAAAAAAGGCGATATATGGTCTCAAGCAGTCTCCTCGGGCTTGGTTCGAGATATGAAGTTTGGTTATGACGAAGATAGACGGGTTTCCAGAGAAGCAATGCTGATCATTCCGTGTTCATAAAAAGGAGAAAAGAGGAAACTACTGTTCTCCTAGTGTACTCAGTTTAGAACTCTAAATTAACAAGTAAAATTTAGATATTAGTAAGAAATGCAGCTAGTAAGCAAGTCGAGTAAGACGGCGATTATTAAGTCGAGCGAGCTTTCACTAATACTAATCAAAGACGAAAAGCTAAGGTCAGAATTCGCATAGAGATGATAGGCGCTTCTCGTGGAGCTCGGTAGTCTCCCTTAAAACCGCTACCGATTCTTGAACAGAAAGCGGTATGCTTACGAAGACCATTTCTGGTCTATCCGTGTTAATGAAATCCATCCCGTGAAACGCTAAGCAAGTAAACGACCTTACACATGGTAAAAAATTCCTGCAAAGAAATGTTTGCTTCTCTCATAGGAAAAGAGTCCGATAAGTATCCCTTAGTCTGAGCAGCTTGTTCCTTTGGAACGTTAGCATCATCTTTGGATTTCAGTCAAACAAGGAATATATTAGACTCCATCTTGTTTATGAGTTCATGATCAGGCCGAGAGATAATAGGCATAATAGCCTGAATACCATAATTATCAACATTGGAATTGTTAGCAGCCGGAGATGAGTCAATGGCTTCTACTATTACCTGATGAGAAGAATCAACCCAGAATCATGAGAAGCAGTACTGGTTGAAGGATCGGCAGAAATCTGTATGTGCTGAGAAGTGTCTTTATTAACAGAAAAAAGATTCTGCTCCGTCTGATTCTCCGCAGTATTGTTTGGAAGATTATATGTATTATCAAAAGATGATTGGATGGTGTTGCCCGTTGGCCTTTCCTGAGGTACGTTGTTCTTATTTGTGACACCCATATGGTTTGTGTCTGACCCAGCATAGTGCTTTTCTTGCCGTTGTTCATTCTTCTTTGAAGCCGAAAAATGATAGTGAGGCAGCAAGGATCCCTCAGTGGCAGCAGGCCATGTCTGAGGAATTGCCAGTCTTGCAGAAGACGTCGTTCATTACCTTATCAGATAGAGGGGGGCTCAAACCTCTTCCTGACGGAAATACCACCATTGAGGGAAATTCAGACTCACTCTTGGTATCGATTCTGAGAAGACTTTTGCCCCACCGGCAAAGGTTACTTTTGTACGGGCTTGCAGTTGTTGCCACGGTGAGAAAGTAGTCTTTGTTCCGGGAATGCTTTTCAGAAAGGAAAACTACGGTTAAAAACTAATGCAGATCCGACTGATGTGATAGTTCCAGTTCCTGCACTCCAGAAGCAAGCAACGGACAGTTTACACAGATGCGACAGGAGAGACAACAGGACCTGGTTGGCCCCTTTCCGACAGATAGAGATAACACTGATTTACTGGATACGGGAGACTTTCCAGTTTCCGGATGACCTCAAGATTCGCTACTAAAAGAAGGCCGATATACGCCTATTTATTACCGGATTCCAACCCGTTTAAAAAGTCCATAGGAAAGAAGTACTTATACTTTATACATGCGTCTTTTCATTCTTCAGAGCCTACTCTTGCTGGAGTTGTGGCTGGGTCAGATTCCATAACCTCTGCTAATCTCCGAGCTGCCTTTCCTTCGGCTTGTAACAAACGCGGGGCCATTATTTGATCGTTTGCGGCCTTCGGCTATTTATTTGATGGACGTGTGCCCTATTGGAGCCGTGGCCTTACTTCTTAGTAAGATTTTGATAAAAAAGGGTGGGGGTTTCCCTGAATCACCTATAGTAAGGAGCTATGAGGCCCTTCCCTTCTCCTAACTCTCTCCATTCCCGGTAGAGAATCCCCATGTTGAAAATAACCACGTTACCATTATAGCCAGCATGGCCAAGAATGGATACTCTCATATTAGTTCAAAATAAAGGTCTTCCTCTGGGGGCGGGCAGACCCTCTTTTATTGTATTGCTGCCATGCGTAAGAAAGAGATAACGGTGATTGCTGAAAAAACTCGGACTTAGGGCACGATCGTTGCATTTGTATTCATCCGGAAAGAAGAGCTGGTGGTATTTTGGACTAAACAGGTAAAAAGATTTCTGAACCCCTTTCCCTATGGTCAAGCTGTTTCACCCCTTTAAATATCTAAACTTAGACTTAGACAAAAAAAATTGTGTTTTATAGCAGAGCGTCTGGCCACACTTGCTAATGGCGATTGGAGAGTTTTAGTGATACTACGGTGAATCATCTCACTAGAGATAAATCTGATCAAAATCCTTAGCGTTTCACACTAAGCAAGTAAACTACCTTCACCCCAGAACTAATAATGGAGAATGGTAATCCAACCGATTTACGACTATACCAGGAATAATTGGCTGCTTAAGACCGGAATTTTTCTAACGCTTAACAAGATTCGCGCCAAAAAAATACTAAAATGGCTGTACAGAGCCTGAGCCTATTCTCATCAGACAGAAGACCGACCTCTGGAATCGATCTAAAAAAAAATGCGTTTATCGCCCATGTTTGCTATATGAATTTTATACTTTATTTATATTCATTATTAATTTTTATTCTTTAGCCTAGCTCAGCTGGGGGAAGCTCCTAATGGAAAGAGTACTATCATTAAAGCAGGGTGACATATTGCCGTTGACCTCAGACCTCACAAAGGCAGATGCTCCTGTAGGTAGGAGCAACTTCACTTTCGGTGTTCGGCGCTCCCTTCGAACTGATATCCAAAGATTCCCTGTAACAGGATGGTTTGAAATGATGGTTTATTACAGGTTCTGGTGACATGAATAGGATGAGCATACGAACGAGCCGGCACATGGATAACGTAGTGGTTCGAGCCGGTCGAGAGTACGAGATTACTGACCGAAGACTCTTCAATTGAGATGGGCCGAAGACCTGCTAGCGAAGGAATGCATCCAACAGT